TTTCCTCGAATCATTGATAAAAAGATTTTTTTTATTTGTTCCCTGAACTTAAACTTAATTATTCGAGAAAAACAATTTTCAATAACTTGTTGATCCCTATCCCTCTTCCCAAATTTTCAGATTTATCTTTTTTTTTTGAACTTCCTGGCTTAGTGTAAGATAGAAATATGTCTATCTAATCTTAACAAAATGAATGAATCAATGAATGAAAGTGTAAGAAATGAAGTTTAATTCCCCTTTCTGGTCTGCCAGACCAATCATTCCAAAAAGGTCCTATACCTCGTATTATTTCTATTCTACCTATCCTATTTAGTTTATTATTTTATTTATTTTTTTTTAATATTCAATATTTCATATAAATATCGTTTTAATAATATCGATTTATAATTAATATCTATTTATTCTTAGATTTCTTTTTTTATTTATTTTATTCTTTGATAGAATTCTATTTCTAATTCATTAAAAATATTTAATAATATTTAAATATAATATTTAAAATGAAATAGAATCTATTTAATGAAAATAATATTAAATTAATGAAAATAATATTAAAAAAAAAAAATGGAAGGGTAATTAGAATGAATGATTCATAAATACGAATCAAAAGATTCTATGAAATCATGAAAGAGAGAAAGATCTTTCAGATTTAATCATACCTTTAATCATACCACATTATATTGACAATTTCAAAAAACTGTTCATACTATGAATATAGTATGATGACGATCGGGCAAGTATGCCCCCATCGTCTAGTGGTTCAGGACATCTCTCTTTCAAGGAGGCAGCGGGGATTCGAATTCCCCTGGGGGTAGGGTACTACGAAAGGAAGTTGATCATGGATTATCAATAAGCCTGGAATTTATTCTTCCCGGGTCGATGCCCGAGCGGTTAATGGGGGCGGACTGTAAATTCGTTGGCAATATGTCTACGCTGGTTCAAATCCAGCTCGGCCCAATAATTCGCCGATCCACCACGAAATGATAGAATTTGTTGTTCCCCAGAAATGCCTGATCGGAATACGGAAGAATAAAAAAAACTACAATTTTCTGATATATTTTACTGCTGTTCATTTGCTCTCTTTATTTTATCTCACAAATTCTGATCTTGCTTGCTAATGATATAGATTCATACTAGATTCATATAACGATCTGAAACTATAAAGTCTAAGGAAAAGAATCAAATAAAGAATAAATATAAATAAAAAAACTCTTTTTTTTTTTATTGAAAGATTTATTTGATTCTTAATCAAATTATAAAAAATAAAAGGATTATTAACAATCCCTGAGACGCTCCCGCTAAAGTGCATATCCGTGTGGATATCCAATATATAACTCGCGTTTCTGTTATTATTCTAATCTAAATATCGAAAATCGAAATAAAATATATAAAAAATAAAGGATTTGAATGAAATCATAAGAATATGTATGATGTACACTTTATTTCCTTGGGATTGTAGTTCAATTGGTCAGAGCACCGCCCTGTCAAGGCGGAAGCTGCGGGTTCGAGCCCCGTCAGTCCCGACGGATCCAATTCCAATAAAAAAATACATCTGCATTTGCTGTGAAAAGGAGAACACATAGCAGAATCTCATTCCCAAGTGGGATACCCTCTAATCTCTTATTTTATTTATTTATTAGTTTCACATTTCTCATTAAAGAAATATGGAAATTCCCATTTATTCAACTAGTCCCGATTGATAGGAGAAAGACATATGTAGATTAGTACAATTATTGGTAGAATCATATTCAGGATTCCAAGAGATACCGTACGGAGTCTGGCTTTTTCGATTATTCCCGATCTGTGAAATAGGGTACTATATGTTTCCAGGAGTCTATACACAAATGGAATTTGTACGATACAAAAAAGAATTTAACATAGTAACTTTGATATAATACTTTTAAGATGAAAAGTATATCCCTTTAGGGCTCCGATTTTTTGTAACCTCAATTACTAATTTCAATTATTAATGTGAATTTGAAACAATTTATCTAATTCAAATTTCACACTGAATTTTTGATATATGCATCTCATAATTAATCCAAGGAAATAGGATATTAATAAAATAAAGCTCAAAGAAGGATCCCATTTCTCTTAGCAAGGGCTATCTCTCTTTGTGAGAGAATGAATAATCTTTTTTAAGTTTAAGGTTCTTGCCGAAGAAAGAACAAACTTTTTAATGAATTTGATGAAATACTCGATTTTTTTATACCCGGACTCTCCTTATTATACTCCTTCTTTGTTTTCCAAAGAAGATTATATCATTAAAAAAGGGGGGGTTAGAACTAAACTTCTTCCTTTTTTACATTTCGCTTCTATTGGTTATTTTATTGGGATTTTTTATAACCAATGTAAGTAAGTATAAAGGCGGTCATATGATATTTCATCAGATGATTGTACAAAGGGGGGCGTAGCTTATAGAAAAGAAAGAATGGAAAAGAATGATAAAGTAAAGAAATTCTTGATCGGATCAGGAATAAAAATTGGAATTCGGTATGTATAAAAGATCTTCCTATGTTATACTATTTAATTCTCGACGATGAATCAATTTTATAGTTCAGATATTGTTATTCATGATATTGCTCCGATTTGATATCATCGAGATGTAATTCATCCCATTGAATATTGGATTTACAGCCGAAAGATTTATCAGCTCTATGGGATTCAATCCCGAGTTATTGCGAATTAACTAAAAATGAAACGATTAGATTATGGAAGTAAATATTCTCGCATTTATTGCTACTGCACTGTTCATTCTAGTTCCTACTGCTTTTTTACTTATAATATACGTAAAAACAGTCAGCCAAAATGATTCATTTGAATGAAACTTGACTGCTTAGTTCTTCTCAATGCTTGAAAAGAAAAAAGAAAATGAAAAGTATTCAAATTTAGTGTCTTAAATGAAATAAGCGGACTAGAATCATCAGTATTCTATGAGATTCGATAGTATGGTAGAAAGAAATATATAAATCTTTCTACCATATTTATTATTGTTATTGTAGTATATAAAGTCGTACTGTATAAAGATAGGGGTTTAATATAGATCAATCTACAATATGTATCTTCATAGATATCAATTACATATAGATATCAATTACATATAGATATCAATTACATATATGTAATGTATTTACATAACGTACCAATTCGATTTCTTTGCTTCATCTATTTAATTTGTGTTGATTCCAATCATCAATCTGAAAAAATCGAAGGGCAATTCTTACTCTTACGATTCGAATTCCTAGAATTTCTGATTCTATTCAATATGAATCACGATATCCATTGAAAGAATCAAATCGATGAAGGAAAAAAAGAGTATAGGCCTTTAATAATTATTAAAATTAATAACAAGAAAATCACATAATCTTTTTTTAGTATTCCGAAGAAGTAATTGATTGAGCAGTTGACAGATGATCCAGTGGTTCAGTTCCATGGGAACCTCTTTTGATTTCGAAAAGGATTAGTAAAGCCCACTGATTTTTAACGTTTGAACCATGATATGAAATGAGTTCGATAAAGCAAGCATAACATAAATAAAATCTCTAAAAGAATAAAAAAAGCGGGAACGCGCAATATGTGACTTGCCCAAGGCAATATTTTATTATGTGTAGTATATTTATGTGTAGTATATCGTTGGACAACCACTATGTCTATGTTGTTTCCTATAGGAAGTCTGTATATACTTAATAACATAACTATTTCTTTTTTTATCTTTGAACAGTAAAAAAAAAGAGGGGGAAACCAAAAACAAATAAAAAAGTAAAATAAAAAGGACTTTGCAGAACGATCTATAAAACAATTGATATGGTTTGAGTTTGATTCTTCAACTCAATTAGTAGTACTTCTAGAGTCCACTTCTACCCCATACTACGAGTGAAAGAGAAAATGTAAAGACTACCATTAAAGCAGCCCAAGCGAGACTTACTATATCCATGTGAATTATATCCCCTATCTCTATAAATATGAAGGAATTATTCCATTATTGGTCACTAATCATTATTATGTTCATTAATAATTAATAATAATAGTGGAATCCCTGGCGAAGAGTCAAAAGGGGATTCTAACCCAACACCGTTGATGAAACAATCCAATAAACTCACAATTATAACAGTTTATTATATGATTTCTAGTAGAATCGGAAAACATTAAGCACAAGCAAAATACGTAGATACACCCCTGGAAGTTTCAAGGGAATGGTACTAACATGTAGTAATAATAAGACCTAGTCTTTTTTTTGTTGACCTTCATTTCATTACATTAAGTCAAAAGTATCAAAATATAGAGTCAAGATAGATCACTATCTATCACATACTCCTAATTTCGCATTTTAGCTAATCCTTACGTTACGTCTCCTGCTTGTCTATGTGAAACAATCAGAAGATAGTCTATTACATTAAAGACAATTATCTCTTCAATCAATATTAAATTGATTGCAGGAGCACACATAGAATTTCATGAGTTCGTATACGAATAAAATATCTTTCGACCTTTCCGCAACTAATAATTAAATTCCTCGTTCGTCTATCCAAATTAATTGAAGACCCAGTTAAGAAACACTACATTAATAACAGCTGTCATATCAAGATTTAACGATTCTTTTTCATTCAAAATTCACTAATATAATCTTTCCGTGAATTGAAGCCTAGACGCAAGGATTTACAGCATTTTCATTTTAGAGAACAGAACCGCCAGATGCTTATAGCATCAAGCAAGTATCAAGAGTCCCTTACTTCTGCTGGAAAAAGATTTGTCAAGTTATCTTAGCAAAACAGAATAAGGTATTCCTATTTTTTTGTTGATCAGGCGACACCCAGATTTGAACTGGGGAAAAAGGATTTGCAGTCCCCCGCCTTACCGCTCGGCCATGTCGCCAAAACGATACAAAAAATATATGAAAATATCTCATTTTTTATTTTTTTGGGGGGCTTGAATCCTGTTTTTTTTCTTTAATCTATTTCCTAAAAGAAATCCTTACCTTTCTCTTTGGATTGGATACATTTCTT